AAGCAATAAAGTACCTCGTATTTTTCCCTCTGCCTCGGGTTGTCTCGCGATTCCTTCTACAGCTTGACCTGCAGCAGTACCTTGACCAACCCCAGGTCCAATAGAAGCAAGCCCGACGGCCAACCCAGCAGCAATAACCGAAGCGGCAGAAATCAGTGGATTCATAATAAGTTCCTCGCACCAAAAATAAAGAAATAGTTAATGATACAATCAACCAACAAATTATGACTTAATTATTCCATCATTAAGATTTATCCAGTCGAAGTAATTAAGAATTCCGAATTGAAAAAAAAAAAAAGAATATTTATTGAACTATAATAAGATTTATCAAATTATCAGAAAGACTTCGATATTTCTTTTTTAGTTTCTATCCACATAGTTTTTGTGAATCCCTACAACTTTTGTTCTTATCTTACTTTACACTTCCAAACCATTCTTTGAATTTTTCGTTCTTTTTCTTGATTTAATCTCTTTAGTCATTCAAGATTCAATTCACAATTCTAGATACTAGATAAAATAGAAGTCCTTCTATTTTTGAATCCCTATCTAAATTTACAGTAGCAGAGCAAATTTAGATATATGTTTAGTTCATATATAACTAGTTAATATCTAATATCACATATACATGTGTTTTTTACATACCGTAAACCTATTATTCTTGTCTTAGATTCAATCGGATTCGAGAATTCTTTTTGAAACATCCACAAAACAAAGAGCTGTCTTATAGCGATTAGATTCTATACACCTAGTTTGACCCCTCCACTCCTACCCTATTTTTTTTAATCTCGTTTTTTTTTTAAAGCCTTCTCTTCCTTTTATTTATCACGAGCCCATATGGATAAAATCAATCTAAATCAATTCAGTAGACCGAATTATTGCATAGAAATATCAACATTTGAGTGATCTAAGTTCATATAATTTTATTTTATTATTTATTCCAATTTGGTCAATCGTTGAATTGAATGACTGAATGAAAGGAGAATCCGTTCTATACAACATCTTTTTAATCACACGTCGTAAACGTAAACGGAGATACCATACAAATTCTTATTCAAATTATTTCCAATTCTGGATCCTAATACTAATATTATTAATCTTATATATATTATAAATTTAATTATTATATATAATATATAATTAATATAATATATAATTAATATTTTATATATTTTATAATTCATATTAATATTTATTAATAATAATTTATTATATTAATCTTTTATATAATCTAATCTAAATCTAATAATCTAAATAATCTAATATTTTAATAATCTAATATTCAATTTAATGTTCTAATTGAATCAACAAAACAAAATACAACAAAACAATCCAAAACAATAAAAAAAAGAATATTCATTGGAGGGAAGTAAAAATTGGTCAAAGAAAGAGTCTTTTTAGGAAAAATAGGAAAGAGATCTTTTAGATGGATCTCTTTCCTATTTTTTTTACAATTCCCTGGTAATCTTTTTTACTTTTAGACAAGATCGTATACTTATTTAGACCTTATTTGCATCTCTCTTATTTTATTTGGGATAACCTTTTTTATAAATTTCTTTCTATATTTTTGTTCCGTTCGCTTAAGTAGATTATTTGGAACCGCACATACATTGCGGCGGGCTAAGCTAAAAAAAAAAGACTATTTTGAAAACTAGTCAATGATGGCCTTCCATGGATTCACCTATATAAGCCGCAGCTAAAGTTGCAAAAATAAGAGCTTGAATACCGCTTGTAAATAATCCAAGGAACATGACAGGTATAGGAACCACTAAAGGTACTAAAGAAACAAGAACAACAACTACTAATTCATCAGCTAATATATTTCCAAAAAGTCGAAAACTAAGTGATAAGGGTTTTGTGAAATCTTCTAAGATGTTAATCGGTAAAAGGATTGGGGTTGGTTGGATGTATTTACCAAAATAACCTAATCCTTTTTTTGAAAGACCCGCATAAAAATATGCTACCGACGTAAGTAAAGCTAATGCAACAGTAGTATTTATATCATTTGTGGGTGCAGCTAACTCCCCATGAGGTAACTGTATGATTTTCCAAGGCAAAAGAGCCCCTGACCAATTAGAAACAAAAATAAATAGAAACATAGTTCCAATAAAGGGAACCCACGGACCATATTCTTCTCCAATCTGAGTTTTGCTCACGTCTCGAATGAATTCAAGGACATACTCAAAGAAATTCTGACCGTCAGTAGGAATGGTTTGTGGATTTTGAACAGCTATAATGGCTGAAACTAATAAAATAGCAATTACAACCCAAGAAGTAATAAGTACTTGGGCATGGACTTGGAAACCCCCTATTTGCCAATAGAAATGTTGGCCTACTTCCACAGCCGATATATCGTATAATCTTTTTAATGTGTTGATGGAACATAATAGAACATTCATATTGCCCTCTGAAAGAAATACAACTTTAAAAGGAATTATTTTGATTCAACCATCTCTTTTTCGGCTTGTCTACTTGATTTTTTGATTTTGAATACCAACTAATTACATAATATCTCCGGTTATTCTTTTTTGCGCGATTCAGTAATAGTATAGTAACCGATTCCATAAATCTATGGAGTTCCCCAAACCAAATAATTTATTTATCTTATTATTAATCAAAAATCTCGTATATAGCTAGAACGACCCTCACAAATTGCAAATACTAATTTGGTAAGAATTAATCGGATTGAAGCTATAGCATCATCATTAGCTGGAATCGAAATATCCGCGAGATCCGGTTCACAATTTGTATCGATTAAACAAATCGTTGGAATTCCCAAAGTGATACATTCTCGAAGAGCCGTATATTCTTCTTGCTGATCAACAATTATTACAATATCGGGTAACCCCGTCATATATTTAATGCCGCCCAGATATGTTTCCAAGCGAGATAATTGTCTCTTCACCATAGCGGCATCTCTTTTCGGAAGACAGTTGAGTCTCCCCGTCTTTTGTTTCGTTCTCAAGTCCCTGAACTTATGAAGTCTCCTTTCTGTAGTATACCAATTCGTTAACATACCACCGAGCCATTTTTTATTAACATAATGACACCGAGCTCTTATTGCAGCCCGCGCTACTGAATCAGCTGCATTCTTTTTGGTACCAACAATTAAGAATTGTTTTCCACTACTTGCTGCATCAAAAACTAAATCACAAACTTCTGATAAAAAACGAGCAGTTCTAGTAAGATTTGTAATATGAATACCCTTACGCTTTGCGGATATATAAGGTGCCATTCTAGGATTCCATTTCCTAGTACTATGGCCAAAATGAACTCCTGCTTCCATCATCTCTTCCAAAGTTATGTTCCAATATCTTTTTGTCATTTATCCCCACACTTTCTCTCTCTTTTTTTTTTTTTCAAATAAAAAAAAGGAATTTGAAAAAAAAAAAAGAGATCAGGTATCCTGAAATAGAAATAAATAATTGTTCCGATGGAACCTTCTCTTCTACCGAAGATTGGCCGTTGATACACGATCAGATCAGGCCATTCATTTTTTTCTATTCGTTATTATCTTTATTACTATTACAAAATAAAATGACCGCGTTGAAAGGAAAGGGATGAATCCGCTCTTAGGGTGGTGGAACAAAATATCTCTCATTTCTCCCTCGAAAATTTCTTTTTTTCAAAGTAATCTTGTTATGTTGCCTTGGCCTTGAACGGTGCATTAATCTTTTGAATCCGGTACCAACGGGTATCGTCCCTCCTAAAACAACGTTCTCTTTCAGACCTTTCAACCAATCGATACGACCCCGGAGAGCGGCCTTTGCTAAAACTCGAGCAGTTTCTTGAAAACTCGCTTCGGATATAAAACTTTGAGTATTCAGAGATGTTTTCGTTATTCCCAATAATAGGGCTCGGTAAAAGATCGCTTCTTCCAAAGCACGTCCCGTTCGTTCAGCTCGCAACAATCCAATTAGTTCACCGGGTGAAAAAACATTAGACATTCCATCTTCTGAAACCAATACTTTTGATGTTATTTGACGCACAATAATTTCTATATGTCTATTATGGATCTGCACCCCCTGGGATCGATAAACCTTTTGGATCTTATTAACCAAAGAAATACGACTTTGCGCAATAATTAGCTTAGCACCAATCAAGAATCCCCAGGGAATGCCAAGAATTTTTGTTATATGCTCGTTCCAACCCTCAACTCTCTTTTCTAGATTCATCGATATTGAATCAATCGAACGCACTTCTAATACCTGTTCCACTTTTGGAAGACCCTGTGTTATATCACCAGATCTCGATTTTTCATATATAAATGTAAGTAATATATCTCCTTCATAAAGCATTTCTCCATAATGGCCATGAACAGTTGCTCCTGGAGTCGCCAAATAAGGGTTAGCCGATCTTATTACTACAGAATCCATTTGAACAATTAGAACTTGACCCGATTTTAGGTGTGGTTCGTTTTTCGCTATACACACATTTTCACAAAGAAATTGCCCAAGGTTAATTATTGTACATCTTTTTTCACAAGAATTATGATGATAATTATGATAGAGAACATGCCAATTAAAATGGAATGGATTCAAAACGATGTTACTGCATAGATCAGGCTTATAAATTCTCCCGTTTTCGCCCATTAAATAATATTTAAATACTTGAAAAGTTTCCTTTAAATTGTCAAGTTGCAAATATTTAGTTATCAAGATCTGATTATGAGTTATTAAACGGTAAAATGAATAAAACTTTGCAACCTGAAGGGCTATTCCTAAAGGGCCTAACGAATTCCTAATTGGAATTAGAGGATCTCTTTTAATTGATTCTTTTATCCCATTGTGATATTTTACATCGTTGAATGGGGCCATTTGAAAACAATGATCCGATGACAAAATTATTAAAGATCGGCATTCCTTATTTCTATTCAACAACATACGAATAGTTACGCGATTTTGGCTAAGTGGTTGTTGAATCTTTGCCTTGGAATAAATAGAATAAAATGGATTGATATTAGTGCGATCTGACTCATTATCAGCGATCAATCTTGAACCGGA